TCTCTCGCATTCTGCTAGGGAAGAAATTAGGAAAACGATAAACCCTATAGGTTGACGCCACAAATTCCACCCCCAAAAACCATATTTTGATTGCGCCCCAACTATATCAACCGTACTTGAACTGTTAGATAATCATAGTCGGTGATAACATTACTGTTCCCATCGCTATTCCAAAACCGTACATGAGATTTTCACCTCATACGGCTCCTCAAGGCCACAAATAAATGTAAGGACCGGATCGGTATTAGTTATCTTGATATTTTTATAGGATAGATAGAGTCAAAATCTATCGTAAGGTCCCCAATTATGCCAATGGAATTCTGTCTGCTATAAGAATAAATAAAAAAGAGTATTTCTGAATTGATCTCATCCTTTACGAATTTCAATTTTTCTTTTTTGAGTAATAACTTAATCAATCCTTCAATAAAATACTCCTTTTATAAATATCAATAGATATTTCAACCCATCATTTTCTTTTCGATTACGAAAAAGAAGTAGACATTACATTCGTTCATGAATCATGACACGAATTTTCATATGAAAGAAAGAATAAAAAGATCGCTTTTGTTTATAGTGGAATTGTATTTTTTTCTATTTTTTTTGTTCCTCTTCTTCGTTCTGAGAAAAAAGGTGCTTAAAAAAAGTAAAGGATTATTTCGTTCCCGATAGTCATTTCTTTAATCGGTGGATAGGAGCCTACTCTGGATCGGAATTATGGGGAGTACTGCCTGATCATTTCTACCAACTTAAAGCCCCAATTAGTATTCTTTTTATGTTATGCAGAAGTATCCTTTTAGATAATTTACATAATCTCCATTACTAATCCTTTGTGTGTATTTTGGTGTTCCTTACTATCCACCCATCTTTTTTTCAATCCCCCGTTTCGTAATATATGTATTCTAATACATACAAACGATAGTGAAAACTCCATACGGGTGATCCTTTGAGCCCGCTTCAAGACAGGATGACCAATCAACCAATCTTGGGGTAAAGGGCTTCCTTCTTCTACGTTTATTTACTTCCGCTTAACTCTTGTACATAGGAAATGAGACTCAATACATTTTTACTGCGAATTTATAAGTTGTTTTCTTTCACTCATATATAACTACCTAATTGATTTTATTAACCTAAAGAATAAATAAATGAATAAAAAAATGAAGATATCTATTCAATTTCTTTTTTTTTTTCTAGAACGAAAAGAATAGGAAAAAGAAAAGCTTCTGTTTTAGCGAATCGCACGTAGAGATATTGATAAAACACATAAAGTTAATGGTATTTCATAACTAATTGATTGAGCAGCAGCTCGCAGACCACCTAAAAAAGAATATTTATTATTTGATCCATATCCTGACATAAGAAGTCCAATAGGAGCAATACTTGAAATGGCAATCCATAAAAAAATACCGATATTGAGATCCGCTAAAACAAGGCGATAACTAAAAGGAATTACTGAATAACTTAGTAGAATTGATATGACTGCTATAGATGGTCCAATACTGAATAAACGAGTATTTCCTCTAGATGGAATAAGATTCTCTTTGAAAAGTAATTTTGTACCATCGGCTAAAGCTTGAAGAATTCCCAAAGGGCTGGCGTATTCAGGCCCAATACGTTGTTGTATTGCTGCAGATATTTCTCGTTCTAACCACACAATTACCAGTACACCTATTGTGATTCCCAATACAGGAGTAAAAATAGGAACAAGCATCCATATGATCCCATAGACCTCTTTTAAGAATTCCAATCTGGAAAAAGAATTGATATCTTGTACTTCTGTTGTATCAATTATCATTTCAACGATCAACTTCTCCCATAATGATATCTATACTACCTAGTATCGTCATAATATCAGCCAATTTCATTCTTTTAACTAACTGAGGAAGAATTTGCAAATTGATAAAACCCGGAGGGCGAATTTTCCATCTCCAAGGAAAACCGCTTTGATCTCCTATCAGAAAAATTCCCAATTCTCCTTTTGGGGCTTCAACTCTCACATAAAGTTCTTGTTTCGGCAATTCAAAACTAGGAGAGGGCTTTTTACTAATGAATCGATCTTCAAAGTCATTCCATTCTGGATCGCTTTCTCTATCAAAGCATCGGATTTCTAAATTCTCATAGGGCCCTCCCGGAATTCCTTCCAAAGCCTGTTGAATAATTTTTATGGATTCCGTCATTTCACCCATTCGGACTAAATAACGGGCTAATGAATCTCCTTCTTTTTGCCACTGGACTTCCCAATCAAATTCGTCGTAACACTCATAATGATCCACTTTACGAAGATCCCATTCTAGTCCAGACGCTCGTAGCATTGGTCCTGACAAACCCCAATTTATTGCTTCTTCTCCCCCAATAATGCCTACACCTTCAACTCGTTCTAAAAAAATAGGGTTTCGTGTAATAAGTTTTTGATATTCAACAATCCCTGTTAAAAAATAATCGCAGAAATCCAAACATTTATCTATCCAGCCATGAGGTAAATCAGCCGCTATTCCTCCGATACGAAAATAATTATGCATCATTCTCATACCGGTGGCAGCTTCGAATAGATCATATACTAATTCTCTTTCTCTGAAAATATAGAAGAAAGGGGTCTGTGCACCAATATCTGCCATAAAAGGGCCAAGCCATAACAGATGAGAAGCTATACGACTCAACTCCAACATAATTACTCTGATATAGCTGGCCCTTTTAGGTACTTGAATATTTCCCAGCTGTTCTGGTCCATTTACAGTTATTGCTTCTGTGAACATAGTAGCTAAATAATCCCAACGTGTTACATACGGCAGATATTGTATAATTGTTCGGTTTTCCGCAATTTTTTCCATCCCTCTGTGTAAATAACCCAATATTGGTTCACAGTCAATAACATCTTCACCATCTAGAGTAACGATGAGACGAAGAACACCGTGCATTGATGGGTGGTGAGGTCCCATATTGACTACCATAAGGTCTTTTTCTGTAGATAGTATACTCATATGTTTTTCCTCGATTCATTCTTACATGAATTGTTGAAAACGAAAAGAAGTTCATCAAGATTCAAAATGTAATAGATCAAATAATTCAAAATTGTTTGTCAATCAAATTAACGATTTTTTGACTCCCGAATATTCAACTGACTGATTAATTCTTTATAACGTACTCTATTTTTCTTTGACAAATAAGATAGTAGCCGTTGGCGTTTTTCCAGAATTTTCCGTAGACCCCTCTGAGATAAATAGTCCTTTCTGTGCAATTCCAAATGTGAAGTAAGTCTTCGTATCTTATTCGTGAAATTGAATACTTGAAATTCAACAGACCCGCAGTTTTCTTCTTTTTTTTCTTGAAAAATAACTGAGATGAATGAATTTTTTACCATAAAACGCAATCCTCTCCCCCCTTTAAATATGAATTTTACTGAATCAGTAATAATAATGCTAGTCATTTGACTTTGATATACACAATAATCTTAAGTTCGTTATCACCTTCCTATAATTATAAAATCAAGCAATAATAGATTCAAATTGCAATTTGATTAGGGATCAAAAAGGATAGTCTATTTGTGCAAAAGAGAAAAATGGAGACCTAAAAAAACGATTCTGTTGATTAATTTATAGATCTAATTGATATGTATATCATTAAATTCTTATCATGTATCAGAATGGAATGTAAGATAAGGCATGTGTGCATCTCTTTGTTTTCATATCCCAGACACGGTACGTGATAGATAGGAAAAACATAGTATTAATGAATTTTCAATCGTGGGTACATCTGTATCCTTAACATACTGAAACGACTGCCATTATTGGTATTAAACCAATAGCGATTCATACAAACTAAATCTTCTAATCGATAATTGGGCCAAAGAAAGAACTTTAAGTTAATTAGTTTCTTTTTTTCTCTAGCAAAATCTTTGCTTTTATCCAAAACGTAACCCCGCAGACCATTTCTATTCTTCGAATTGAAACAAATTAGAGTTCTCAATTCTCTACGACGTTTAGGGAATAAAATATTTTCAGGAACAAGCAAATCATAATGATTTTTGTCTCTATTTCCAACCATTCTTTGATATCTTGGAATGGATTCAGCAAAATTGTTCTTATTAACATAGCCTCCTTCTCGGTATCTTTTATTAAATTGGCGCTTAGTCTTATGAACCAATGAAATACCTATGGTTTGATATAGAAAAAATTGTCCATCATTTTTTACAGACAGCCGAAGCGGTTCGATAATCAATATTCCCCTTTTCATCAATTCTGTAATAGTTAAATCTTTCTCAACCATCAAAAAATTCAGACCAAATTCTCCCCTTTGAATGGAGGATATAGCAATTTCTCTTGGATTTCTCAGTCGAAGCAGGAGACAATATATTTTGATATTATTAATTATTGTTGGATTGAAAAGGTCATACCATCTCAACTGAAAACGCAAATGTTTTTTTAGTAAGAAATAAAGTTGCGCTTGTGTGTTGCTCTTGTATTTTCTACGTTTTTTCATGTCCGATCCCGCATACTTTTCTTCAACATCCCTTTCTTGGTTTGAGAGAACTGATCCAAGACTGACTTGGTTTTGTGCATCTGATCTAGGATTCCCTTGGCCTGCGGGGTCTTTTTCTTCTTGACTTCCATTCTCAAATTCAAGAGATTCTTTTTGATTCGATGATATAAAAGGATATTCCCTTTTCTTTCCAGTTATGTTTTTATTACTATTTGCATTTCCATTAAAATTGAAAAGAAGTAATTTGATTGGTATGATCCACGGTTTCATTTTATATGCATTAAAAAGTAGCACAAATTCTGGGAAGAACCAAACCCACGGATTTGATATAGGACTACTGAGTATTTCATCATTCATTCCCATCCAATCAAAAAGGGTTCTTTTTTGAGTGTATGGGTTAATTTCTTCATCTTGATGAATTGTAAAATAAAAAAGACCAAAACCTTTCTTATTAATTTCATCAAATTTTTGATAATTATTCACCCCAATCTTAGTATTTTGATTACTGTTGGTACCAGTATTCATATCAACCCACGATTCAATATCAACCTTATTTCGAAGGAGAATTCTCCAATCAAAATATTTTCTATCCGGAATTTGCTCGATATCCATAATATCGTCTTCATCTAGATAATTATTGATAGGGATACCTCCCATCATACCAAATAATTTGCCTTTCTCTATGTTGTAATTATAAAAAAATTCTTCTTTATTCTTTACTTGGAATAGGGATCCATGAAGATACGTGTCTTTCTTATCTTCATAATTAAGAAATTTATATGATAAAAGATCATATCTATAAAGTTTTTTAAAATTCGATTTTTGATGCCGTAACGAGTCTGTTTCAAAAAGATTTTTTTTTTCGTACTGAGTTAATCCGTTTTTTTCATATGAATCCCCTTTGTTTAAATCTTTATTTTGAGTCATAGTCATACAGTGTTGATTGGCTCTATTTCGCCATTTTTGTGGTACTAATTTAGCCCATCTAATCCGAGATAAATCGTATTGATATTGATAATGACCCCTTAACCAGGCTTTCCATTCATTCATTCCAAAATTCCAAAAGGGTTTATGTTTATGTCGTAATTCGTAATAAAATATTCCTTGTTTTTCAAAATCATCTTTTATTTCATTCTTAAGAAAAAGAGATGTTCCGTGATATTGAAGGGCAGATCTTAAATTCGAAAGGTTAATAACTTGGGTTTGTGATAATTTGTAAAATACATATGCTTGGGATTGTGAGAAAGAAGATAAATCACAAAAAACCTTTGAATTCTTATTATTATTACTAATCTTAGAAAGTGCTTTTTTTTTAGTTGAAATAAGTGATTATTTTGATTTGTTTTATTAATTTTTTCCTGATTTGCTTCATTATTGTGGACGTTTTTATCAAAAATTTTCATTTTTTTTGTTGATTCAAGAAAAAGTTTTGTATGGATCCTTGGAATATTAAGGATAGATAGAAAAATATTTATGTATACCCTTTCAATGAAAAATTTTAGAAAAAAATAGGATTTACGGATTAATCGAGTACTTCTTCTTTTTAATATCTGCCAAATATTTTTTGATGATTCGAATATTTTAGCACGATAACTTGGTTTGTTCGAACTAATATGGATTTCTTGAGTTAGCAATCCTTTTTTCTGATCTTTTGTAATTTTTTCTATTTCTTTTCTTATTCTATTTGTTCTATTAGTCAGATCTTTCCTTTTTTTTTCTGTCAGTGATAAATTTGTCCAATTCATAGATCGAATTTGAATAGACGATTCGTGAATCGTCTGATTACTGATTATCGAATCTTTTTTAGTTTCACCCAAGTCATCTATTTCTCTCAATCTAACTAGGTTTCTTTTTGAAAGGTCTTTTATTCTTCCTTTTAGAAATAGAATACTTTTAATGACACATTCGTTTGTTTCTTTTACAACTTTTCGAAAAGATTTTGTTCTTGTTCTTTCTTTTAAAACTTTGAAAACTAGAAAAGGCTTAGTTCGAATTTGTGTTTTGAGTTCTTTAAAAATGGGTTCAAAAAAGGAATGTCGCTTTAGGGGCGGCCCAAAAGGCACTTCAGTTTCCATTCCCCAAACTGTTAAAAAACAAAAATCAGTTTCTTGTGCTTGTATTGTATCTTTATGAGGAGATTGTAGCTTAGATCTGTGCCAGGGTTTCAGGCGAAAAGGAAAAAAGATCTTTATCTGAATACCTTCTGTTAACCAGTTTTTCGGAAATTCTGTTTCGGATAATGGAACACCATTATAGGTGCATTTAATATGGATTTCCCTATTCAAATCTTTGAAATCCTCGGACCACTCGGCACCTTGAAATAATAGTATGCGGGCGATATTTTTAGCTATTATCATAGAGGGGAATATAATATATTTTCTAAGAATCGATTGAGTTAATAACAAATAACCTCTTATTGCTTGAGAAAATAGAAAATTATCCCAGGCTTCTGCTATTGCTAGCAGTGCTCTTTCTTTTCTTCTTTCCTCCTCTTGTTTGTCAAGTTGTTTTTTTTTCAGTTCGTTTTTATAATCAGAAGGTTTTTGGTCTTTTTTTTTCCACACCCAAAGTCCAGAAATATTAAAAGAAAAGGGTTTGTCTATTCTGTCTAAAAAAAGGGGGGAATGGGCATTTGCTTGAAGCAGTTTATAAGTAACGGTTTTACGTCTTTGTGCGCGCATCGAGCCTTTGATGAGATTTCGACGAAAATCCGATTTTTGCAAATAAATTCTCAAATTTACTTCTTGAGCAGGATTATTAGTATATTTATTATTAGTATAAGTATCGGCATTTAGCAGGTTATCATTAAAAATCACTACATATCTGGCTCTTCTTGAACGAATTCCATCATCCACCGCCACCACATTTTCTTCGTCTTTTGTTAGTAAATCATTCCTTAATTTATATAACCACCGAGGAACTTTTTTACTAATCTTGTTTATTGCAATTTCAATAGATTTTTTTCTATTTCTAATTGTTTGAGCGTTGGGAGTAGAAAATAATTTTCTACTCAATCTCTCTATTGTC